GAATCAAGAACTTTCAATTGGAACGAACTGATTCTGTCAATTAGTGTTTTTTCTTATCATCTTATCCTGTCTTCATAAATTTTCTTGCAAAAAGGAAAACTTAGGTAAGTGCTTTATAAAACATATGTAAAAAAAAAAGAACATATCTCATTTAGCTCTTTCATGCCTACCATAACTAGTTATTTTGGTTTTCTACTGGCTGCTTTAACTATAACCTCAGCTCTATTGATTGGTCTGAGCAAGATACGACTTATTTGAAATTCATTGAATGAATGAACAATTAATTCAAATAAACAAACTTTTTCTGTAGGGTTTTCAGGTATTCTCTAGTTTCATCCTTCATCCATTTTCAACTCTTGGCTTAGTATTGAGATTCATGGGCTGATTGGAATTACTATTTATTAATATTTAGGGATAGCTATTACTTTGATTTTCTCCCCCTTCAAACAAATTGAAATGATTGAAGTTTTTCTATTTGGAATTGTATTAGGTTTAATTCCTATTACTTTGGCCGGATTATTCGTAACTGCATATTTACAATACAGACGCGGCGATCAGTTAGACCTTTGATTGAGTAACATCTCTTTCTTTAATTGACCTCCTCCTTAATCTGCAGGAGGTCAATTTCAATTTGAGTTAGTAATGTTATTTTACTGTAATTCGACATTACAATGATAAGAACATGATATAATCACGCTCTGTAGGATTTGAACCTACGGCATCGGGTTTTGGAGACCCGCGTTCTACCGAACTGAACTAAGAGCGCTTTCCTATGACATGGCAGGAGATAGAACTAAACTAGAAAGAAAAGGATTTTTTCCTACCCCACCCCCGCCCCAACCCAATCTATTAGTTAGCATGCATCACAGTATTCTAAAATACTAGAATATGTCCAACTTGAGTCGACCTCGATGGATTTCCCGTTACTACCTATAAGAGAAGTAATATGGTAGGGATGACAGGATTTGAACCTGTGACATTTTGTACCCAAAACAAACGCGCTACCAAGCTGCGCTACATCCCTTTCCATCAGTTGTACTATGTCATTGTACAGAATCCCTGTCTTGTTTTCCAATATGATGATTTCCCCTATCCTATAGAGGATACTATTTCTCTTGCCATTTCTTCTTTTTGGTTTCTTATAGTTATAATAATAATAATAAACATATAAACATACGTATAAACATATATAAAGAAAGAATCTTTTTGGGAATGCTAGAGAAGAAGGGATTCCCTTTTGTAATTCTGTTTTAGGAACGGGTGGATCTCGTTTACCGGATTATTCTACCTAACTTTTTTAGTTAGGAGATTCTGTGTACAAATACAAGTGACCTTTAACTATATCTAACTATAGAAATAGTTATTCTATATAGTTAGATGCGTCCATCTGATAATATATCATATGCATTATAATAATAATAAAAAAAAAGGAGGCTTTGCAATGCGAGATATAAAAACATATCTCTCCGTGGCACCCGTGTTAGCTACTTTATGGTTCGGTTCTTTAGCGGGTCTATTGATAGAGATCAATCGTTTATTCCCGGATGCGTTGGTATTCCCCTTTTTTTCATTCTAGTTTTTGGGCTAGAAGGGGGTGAAGAAGATTATAGATACTAAAAATTCTTTGTTACTAATTTCCTTCTTTTTTTTTTTCATTGAGATAAGAAGGAAAGAAAAAAGTGGATTGAACCCCAGCGAAGCTCGAGCTCAGGATAGAATTAATCGGGGGAGAGCAAAGAAAAAATGTGGTTTTAGGGCACAGGATGTTTGAGACCACACAAGATAGTAAATGAAATACTGAGATTAAAAAATAGTTGATAGTTAGAAAAAATTGTATTACTTAGTATTACTCCATTGATGGAAATAAAATCTTTCCCAATTCGATTTTATGTTAGAAACTTCGATTTCTTTTTTGCCCCTTTTTTTTGATTCAGGTAAAAAATAGAAGAGTTGAGTAAATCAAAAATGTAAAGGAGGTTCATGGCCAAGGGTAAAGATGCTAGAGTAATAGTTCTTTTGGAATGTACCAGCTGTACCCGAAATGGTTTCAATAAACAAAAAAAACCATCGGGCGTTTCAAGATATATTACTCAAAGGAATCGACACAATACACCCGGTCGATTAGAATTGAGAAAATTTTGCCCATATTGTCACAAGCATACGATTCACGGAGAGATAAAGAAATAGAGTGAGTAGAGCATCTGTGTTGTGTCCCCTTTTGAAGTTAAGCAAGGAAAAGGAAGAAATAACATATTATATATATATATATAAATAAATCAAATCCTATTTCCGTTGGATCCGAAAAAAAAAATAAATAAATGAAGAAATCAAATAAAATAGGATTTTAGAGATAAGGAATGAACTATGGATAAAACCAAGCGACCCCTTCGTAAATCCAAACGATCTTTTCGTAGGCGTTTGCCCCCACCAATTGGATCGGGGGATCGAATTGATTATAGAAACATGAGTTTAATTAGTCGATTTATTAGTGAACAGGGAAAAATATTATCTAGAAGAGTGAACAGATTGACCTTGAAACAACAACGATTAGTTACTATTGCCATAAAACAAGCTCGTATTTTATCTTCGTTACCTTTTCTTAATAATGAAAAACAGTTTGAGAGACCTGAGTCAATCCCTAAAACTGCCGGCCCTAGTATCAGAAATAAATAGGCCTACTCCTGAAGAAAAAAACTTTAATTGGAACTCAAACTTCGATTGAAGTTCTTTTGGAAAAGCCGAGAGATTTTATTGTCACGTCGTAATAGAAAAAAAGAATCGGTTAAGAAGAAATCTTTTTTTTTAACGTGTTGGTTCATTCTTTCTCTTAACATATGAATTTATACTGTACCTCCCCGGAGTTCATTCTCCGGGGAATTCCGTTTAAATCATTTCGTTAAATTCTTCACATTCTCCCGATTTGATGATCTCATTAGAAATCATGTAAAAACAATTCCTATTTGATATAGCTATTTGCGCAAGTATTTTACGATTTAGAAGCAATTGTCTCTTGTACAAATCGTGTATTAATCGACTATAACTATAGGATACCCCGCCCCCCCGGATTATAGCATTTATTCGAGTGATCCACAAACGACGAAAATCTCTCTTTTTCCGGCCTCTATCCCGATGAGCAGAAACCAAAGCTCTCATTTTCTGTTGAGTAATAGTTCGAGTAAGTCTTGAATGAGCCCCTCGAAAAGTTGATGCAAATAAACGAATTTTTGTTCGGCGCCTGCGAGCTATATATCCTCGTCTAACTCTGGTCATTGAATCAAATAAAACTTTGATGAATAACTAATTGATTTTTTTCTTTCAGTCATTCTTACCCTTCCCTAGTTTAATAATTAATAACAAAACGGATTATTCCGATGTATAAAATATAAATTCCAACGGCTTTTGCTACTATGACCTTCCCAACCACTATTTTCTATTTCTTTCAGGCATTTCACCTCCAAACAAGAAATTGGACCAATATAAATAGAATATTGTATTGGACATAAAAAAAAATAGTAAAAAAATAGTAAAGTAAAAAGTAATAAGTAATGGTAGTAAATTACGAAAAAAAAATAGCGGTTTCCATCGTTTCTATGGTCACTTCTTAAACGGTGAGGCCCTCTCTATACACCGGAGCCCTTTCCTCATTTAATCAAAGTTATTGGGAACTTGTACAGTTCACACAAACCTTTTGGCTCTACCCATGAATTATCGAGTAATAGGTCTTTTCACAATGAAGATCTATCCATACAGTAACGGCATTTAATTAGGAAGGTTGGCTAGGTAGCTGGCCCTCTTAGTCCGTTCTTGCAAGAGTTGGAACAAAATCTTCCCGCTCTTAAATACTATTTTCCCGCTTAATGGATAACCATTGCTACCAGTGGGGAATTGCTTTTCAACTTCAATTGAATTGATTGGATTTGCACCAATGGAAGCCATAAATTCCCTAAAATATAGGATAGGGTTCCGGGCTCATCGATTCTACCCTATTCATTGCTACCGATCATTGATACTGGGAAAATCATATTGTTTTCTTCAGCTCATGATCTAAACGAGTCGCACATACACCCTAGTACATGTTCCTCGGCGCTGAGGACACCCCCGAAGAGCAGGGGATTTCGTGACATTTCGGATTGGCTGTCTTGTGTTTCTAATAAGTTGTTTAATGGTTGGCATCTTGAATTCTGAATCGTATACCGAATGGGCTGGTTTAGATCCATCCTAACCGGATGATTATGAATTATTTCATACTTCAAGTAATTTGACTGGGGTAAGAAAAAGGAAAAAATACGAAATTACAGATTATTTGAATTATGGCTCGAAACAGGATTGCAGGTTTATGTGAAATTCCCGCTATTTTCGACGGCTACAAGATCAACAATGCCATGAGCTTGGGCTTCTGTTGCTGACATAAAGACATCCCTTTCCAGGTCTTCAGATACAACCCATAAGGGGTTGCCCGTTCTTTGTACATAAACCCTTGTGAGGGTTTCGCGGAGTTTCAGTAATTCTTCCGCTTCCAGGATAAATTCTCCTGTAGGTGCCTCATAAAAAGAACTAGCAGGTTGGTGGATCATAACCCTGATGATATAAGATAATAAAAGGTTCTTCTGCTTCGCACGGTCCCGCGAAGGGAAGGAAAAATAGAACAAGAAGAAAAAAGAAAGATAGAATTGAACAACCGTACAGGCATGTTTTGCGCATTGCATACGGCTCTGTTATGGAATTTTGTTTTCCCTCCCCTCTTTAAGAGAGAGAAAAATAGGATCTATCAGATCCAGTAAGCCATTTACCATCCTTTTTTAGGAGGAATCAAAAAATACTATGATGGTTCCGTTGCTTTAGATATTTTATCTTATTATCTATCTCGTTTGCAATTCAGCAATCCCAAAGTGTTTTCTTGATCCGAAAAACGAAGGAAAAATGAAAATGATCTTTTTTTTGTATTCTTTCATAATATAAATATTGGAAAGAGACTTCGAGTGTAGAAGCAAAAGGGTTTGTGACGCTGAAACGGATCCCCCATCCATAAGATCAAATCCGGAATAACCTTTGTTTCATACTACTACCTCGATACATAATCACATGTTGTGAAAAACAAACAAAATTGTTTGCTCATATCAAATCCCAAATGCCATGCTATTATTACTTAATATTCATATTTTATATGGCGAAGGCATAGTCTTCTTCTTTTTTTTTCTTAAAAAAACTCATTGGCGCCAAGCGTGAGGGAATGCTAGACGTTTGGTAATTTCCCCTCCGACCAGGATGAAAGATCCCATTGAAGCTGCTAATCCCATGCATATTGTATGTACATCTGGTGACACAAATTGCATAGTATCATAAATAGCTATTCCCGGGATTACCCATCCGCCGGGAGAGTTTATAAACAAATAAAGATCCCTAGTACCATCCTCTATACTGAGATATACCATCAAACCAACAATTTGATTCGAGATCTCGCTATCAACTTCTTGGCCTAAAAAAAGTAATCTTTCTCGATGAAGTCGGTTGATTAGGACAAAATTTTATCCCTTAGGAACCGTACGCGCATCTTTAGATGCATACGGTTCAAAAAAAAAAATAAAAAAATTGTGTGAAAGAAAGAATCAATGTGTCGACCCCAGCCCCCCTTTTCGTAGCAAGCTTTTACTAAGGAAAGAAACCAAGCTAAAGAGGGCTTTTCCCCGATTTTTAAAGAAAGATGAATAAGTTTCCAATTACTTCTTTTTAACCTATAAAAAAAAGAATTCATTGAACTTATCGAATTAACCTCTCATTGATGTATTGTCACATTGAGATTCAAATCACAATGTTATTTTCTTGTTCCTGAATGGGTCCCCTCAATTCTTTTTTTAGGTTTATTTTCTACTCCGGGTAAAGATCCGCCCGAATTGGATTCGCACATATAGGACAAATGCTGCCTATACCACTTCTTTTTGGTACAATTTTTTTTTTTCAATTTCTTTTCATCATTTCTCATGTTTTCTTTTTCAAAATAGGCAATGTATTTATCATATTACTTGATTGATTGGCAAGTTTGAGGTCGCTTCTATGATTAAGATTAAATAAGAATCTTTTATGATACTAGTAGTAAATGTGTAGGATTACTAATTTGAAATTTTCTGAACGGAGCCTGTATACTTTATACTTTCATTTTTTAATTTAAAAATTTATATTTATTTTTTTTCTTGTTAATCTAACCATAAATCTTATTAATTGATAATAATCCCCAAAATCAACAAACAAATAAATTGATCTAATTACACTTCACGCTCCGAATTCTTGATAGTTTATGATATAATCAATCTTTCTTGGGGAAGACGGGGGATATCTCAATCGGGAGAGAGAACGGGGAAATACCATATGACCCAATATGTCTGACAAGTCGCACTATACGTCAACCCAAGCCGCGTCTTCCTCTCCAGGACTCCGAAAAGGTACTTTTGGAACACCAATGGGCATAAAATGAAAGAAAAGGGAGTTAAGTACTATACTTTACTTTTATGTGGAAACGTAACAATAGATTTTTTTGTCTTCCTATTTTTCTTTTCTCGTTTTCCTAGTCGAATATTGTTGTTTATCATATTTTATCCATAGATTTAGGTTGAATAAAGTCAAAATCTTACGAATGGATCGCCGAATGATGAGCAAGCCTTTTTGTATTGCATTTGCTCCAAAAGTGGGCCCAATCCCCATTGCGTATTGGTACTTATCGGGTATAGAATAGATCTGTTTCTCTTTGCTCCTACGAACGGAATTGTTCAATTATTACTAACGGAACGGAATAAATTAAATAATAAATATGAACTGTTGATTCGAGATAATCCAATGGAAGGGTAAGGTGCACAGCATAGTCTTTTCCAACTCAATGCGAGAAAGTCACATAGTGTCTATTTTTTTTTTTCATAAAGGGGTTTTTCTATGGGTTTGCCTTGGTATCGTGTTCATACCGTCGTATTGAATGATCCCGGCCGATTACTTTCTGTCCATATAATGCATACAGCTCTGGTTTCTGGTTGGGCCGGCTCGATGGTTTTATACGAATTAGCGGTTTTTGATCCCTCTGACCCTGTTCTTGATCCAATGTGGAGACAGGGCATGTTCGTTATACCCTTCATGACTCGTTTAGGAATAACAAATTCATGGGGTGGTTGGAGTATTACCGGGGGGACTATAACGAATCCGGGTATTTGGAGTTATGAAGGTGTAGCCGGGGCACATATTATGCTTTCTGGTTTGTGCTTCTTAGCAGCTATCTGGCATTGGGTGTATTGGGACCTAGAAATATTCCGCGACGAGCGTACGGGTAAACCCTCCTTGGATTTACCCAAGATTTTTGGAATTCATTTATTTCTTGCCGGAGTGGCTTGCTTTGGGTTTGGAGCATTTCATGTAACAGGCTTGTATGGTCCTGGAATATGGGTGTCCGACCCTTATGGCTTAACCGGAAAAGTACAACCTGTAAATCCATCTTGGGGGGCAGAAGGTTTTGATCCTTTTGTTCCAGGAGGAATAGCCTCTCATCATATTGCAGCGGGGACATTGGGTATATTAGCGGGCCTATTCCATCTTAGTGTCCGCCCGCCCCAACGTTTATACAAAGGATTACGTATGGGCAATATTGAAACTGTCCTTTCTAGTAGTATCGCTGCTGTCTTTTTTGCAGCTTTCGTAGTTGCTGGAACTATGTGGTATGGTTCAGCAACTACCCCAATTGAATTATTTGGGCCCACTCGTTATCAGTGGGATCAAGGGTACTTTCAGCAAGAAATATATAGAAGAGTTAGCGCTGGGCTAGCCGAAAATCTGAGTTTATCAGAAGCTTGGTCTAAAATTCCCGAAAAATTAGCTTTTTATGATTACATTGGTAATAATCCGGCAAAGGGAGGATTATTCAGAGCAGGCTCAATGGACAACGGCGATGGAATAGCTGTTGGCTGGTTAGGGCACCCCGTCTTTAGAGATAAAGAAGGTCGTGAACTTTTTGTCCGCCGTATGCCTACCTTTTTTGAAACATTTCCAGTAGTTTTGGTAGATGGAGACGGAATTGTGCGAGCAGATGTTCCTTTTAGAAGGGCGGAATCCAAGTATAGTGTGGAACAGGTAGGTGTAACTGTTGAGTTCTATGGTGGTGAACTCAATGGAGTTAGTTATAGTGATCCTGCTACTGTGAAAAAATATGCTAGACGTGCTCAATTGGGGGAGATTTTTGAATTAGATCGTGCTACTTTGAAATCAGATGGTGTTTTTCGCAGCAGTCCAAGGGGTTGGTTTACTTTTGGACATGCTTCATTTGCTTTGCTCTTCTTTTTCGGCCACATTTGGCATGGTGCTAGAACCTTGTTCAGAGATGTTTTTGCTGGTATTGATCCAGATTTGGATTCTCAAGTAGAGTTTGGAACATTCCAAAAAATCGGAGACCCAACCACAAGGAGACAAACAATCTGATACAACATTGCTCTGGTATATGTATATTTCTCTTCTATTTTTTTTGCTAATCTAATATAGAGTATCGGAAAAGTCTTGATTTGGATCATTGCTTTCCTTTGACTCTTTCCCCTTCTTCCGGGAAACGATTCCAAATGCACAGGTACGTAAGCTATAATTGTAAACCACGATCGAATCTATGGAAGCATTGGTTTATACATTCCTGTTAGTATCGACTCTAGGGATAATTTTTTTCGCTATTTTTTTCCGAGACCCTCCTAGGATTTCTACTAAGAAGATGAAATGATTTTTGATTATCTCAATTTCAATTAAAATAACAAACCTCCCAATATAATAGGGAGGTTTGTTATTTCAACTAGTCCCCGTGTTCTTCGAACGGATCTCTTAATTGTTGAGAGGGTTGCCCAAAAGCGGTATATAGGGCATACCCGGTAAAGCTTACAAGTGAACCAGATATGAAGATGGTGACTAGGGTTGCTGTTTCCATTATTATAGAATTTTAAGACCATGAATGGTGGATCTACGTTACAATAAGATCCGTTTATTTACAACGGAATAGTATACAAAGTCAACAGATCTCAATCAATGCAATAGGATTTATGGCTACACAAACCGTTGAGGATAGTTCCAAATCTGGGCCAAGACGAACTGTTATAGGGGATTTATTGAAACCTTTGAATTCGGAATATGGTAAAGTAGCCCCTGGGTGGGGAACGACCCCCTTGATGGGCGTCGCAATGGCCTTATTTGCGATATTCTTATCCATTATTTTGGAGATTTACAATTCTTCCGTTTTACTGGATGGAATTTTAGTCAGTTAGTTCTATAATAACTACGAAGTCCTGATGTTTCAATCAAAATCAAGAAAACCCGGGCTTTTCCATTCAATCCTAAATTTTGGAAGACTCGGGTTACTGGGTTGGTAGTTCGATCGTGGAATTCCCTTGTTTCGGTATTTCCGGAATATGAGTGTGTGACTTGTTCTAATTGATCCTATTGATAGTACAGAAAACAGATCTGTCATCTCGATAGAGATGGGCTTTGCCTCGTCGGATATTTATTCGAGTATCTGGAGCACAGAATATATGGAATAGATCAAGAAATATTTGAACTATGATTCATGCGTACTATTCATACCTCGCAGCCGGACTCCCAAAAATGTGTAAAGGGGTCTCAAATAGTTTTTCTTCTTTCCGAAGCACTCTTATCCTAGACTGAAGGAGATATAGCTATATTTACTTGGATTTTTATTTTTATCCATAACACCCATTATCCATTCATTGATAAGTGATGATCAAAGGGTTCTTACTCAAAGAACTTTTTGGTTTGGGGGCTTTTTGAATCATCGTGGTTCTAGTATGAATCTGAGGTTTTAATCAAATCATAGGGTCTCAACAAGAGAATTCCTATAAATTCCTATTAATTTCTAGTAAAATTTCTAGTAAATAGTGTAAAATTTCTAGTAAATAGTATAGTTAATAGTTAAATAGTATAGTATAGTAAAGTAAATTCGCATTTCAAAAAAAAATGAATTCATAAAAAAATGAAATGA